CTCCTTGTTGAATGGCCTGTTCTCCACGGTCGGAATAGGCGGGTCAATTCCCTCCCTGAGAACCGTACTTGAGAGTTTCCTACCTCATACGGCTCGACAACCAACTCTTTTGTTTCGGTGTACCAGTTTTTTAACTTTAACCTACTTTGAACTTTATATCTAATTGAATGTCTAATTGAATGAGATTTCTTATAGATATTTTGTTTTTCTTGGATTAAACAAAAGAGAGTAATTACATGAGTTTCAAACTTTCATTTTGATTTAATTAATATATTAATTAATATAATAAGTTTTATCTTTTCTCCTACCTTCAGAAAAAAAAGGCATGTCCACTGTTATTAGATATTAAAATTTTCTGAAAGGTAACTATCCCGCTTTCATATAAAAATTTATATAGAATCTTTGAAAAAGACTTTTTCATACTTCATAAAAAAGAAAAAGACTTACTGTCTTTAGGATCTGATGCTACACCGCTGCTCACTACCTTAGGGGATCTACTCTATTACATAAGTGGATTCCTAAGATTTATCTCATATTATGATATAAATAAACAGCTCTTGTTGTATCGGTCCAAAACCTTTCCAATTGATCTTTACGGTGCTTCCTCTATCAATTCAATCTTTTTTTATCCATAGAAAGAAAGTATTTAGGCATATCTAGTCTTCACTTCATATTTCGATCAATGAAGTTTATTTATTTGCTACAGCTGATAAAAAAATCGTTTTGGACGATGCTTATGTAGAAAGCCCTTTTTTTGTGTTTCTAGTATTTCATTGACTAGCTTTCGTTCTTTTTTTCTATAGTGGAGATAGTCGCACGTAATGACAGATCACAGCCATATTATTAAAAGCTTGTGGTAAAAAGGGGTTTCGTTCTAATGCCCGAAAATAATATTCTAAAGCTTTGGTATGTTCCCCATTACTTGTGTGGATCAGGCCTATATTATAGAGTATATAACTTCGATCATAGGGGTCAATTTCTAGTCGCATAGCTTCATAATAATTCTGTAATGCTTCCGCATAATTTCCTTCAGATTGAGCCGACATCCGTTACGGTCGTCATTCGCTTTAACGAATTCTCCGTTTCAGAACCGTATGTGAGATTTTCATCTCATACGGCTCCTCCTTTAGGTGCATAATGAAAATATTATATGTAAAAATGTGATGTCATTATGAACTAAGCGGGGCTAATGTTTTTACAAGAAATCCCTAGCCAACCTTCTTGCAAAAGATCTTTTCTTACTACCAAGTGGGTTCATGCTAGATAAAAATAAAAAAGGAAACTCTAAAAATTTCTTTGTTCTCAACGCCCCTAAATTTCCAGGAATTAGTCACTTCAACAGTCTTCAATGGTTATACGGGTATCCAAAGTACGAACGAGATGGATGTTTATTGTTCCAACCATTTTAATTAGTCCCAATCCCAAATAAGAAGAAGAAAGAAAGGGAATCATTTTGAAGAAAGTTTTCGTGTTGTTGATTTCTCGGCGTAGTGCTTCTTCCCCTATGCCTCCTATTCGTATATTGTATTAGTGTAGTAGGATTGATCTGTAATACGGGAACCATAGGTAAAAACCTTTTGCTCAATACTATAATTCACAATTGAAGCATCTAAGGCTGCATTAATCGTGGATACATGACAGAAGGGATTGTTTTTTTTATTATAAACTTCACCTTCAAAAGCGTAGATTTTTTTTCAATACTCGTTTTTCTTTCTATTCCAAATCGGCGAGAAAAAAAAAAATAATGATAATCAAATCGCACCATCTCTGTAATAAGTAAATGCCTCTTTTTCTCCGGAAGTTGTCGGAATGACTCGTAATAAGATATCGGCTACAATTGTAAAGGTTTTATCAATAAAATTTCCATTTATACGCGATCTTGGCATAGGTAGTAATCCATTCTCTAACTCTTTTTATTTCCTTTACCTTTTCTTTTGTGAGAAAATTTTCTCACAAACAAAGGAATTGTATAGTACGAACTAACATAAAAGCGGACTCATTAAAAAAAACCTTCTATCTACTTCCAATTTTTCCGGTCAAAAAAGGTATCTATTAACCATAATCTAAAAAACGATGAATAACTCGCTATTCACCCAGATACTCAGTCATAATCCTGATGTTGGAGAGATGGCCGAGTGGTTGAAGGCGTAACATTGGAACTGTTATGTAGACTTTTGTTTACCGAGGGTTCGAATCCCTCTCTTTCCGTACTTTCAACTAATTCACCAATCTTACGTGATTGACCACAATGTATCAAATCCAATAAAAAAGAATAGATATAAAATCTACCTTGTTTTGATTTTGAAATAGATTCTCTATTCCTAATTTCTTTCATATGGAAAATGCTGGGAAGAGCAAACAAGGGATCCAAATCTCCCTACCAATCTATGATACATGAATAGGAAAAAGATTCCTCGACAAAATCCCTTATCTTGTGCCTTTTTATTTTTAATGGCAAAGGGGAGTTGTCCGAACTCTTGTTTTTAGTAATTTTTTTTACTTAAGTTAGGTTTATTAAGTCTGTCGCGAGTAATATTCTACTACAAGCAATTCATTTATTTTCAAACCGACGCATTTCCTATCTATTATTTGATTGACTAACCCTTCATATTGGAATGTGTGAAGAGTCAGATGGTTTGGCAATTCCTCAGGGGCAGATGAATCAAGAAGATTTTGAACCAAAGTTCTAGAGTTTTGTTCATCCTTCACTGTAATAATATCTCGGGGTTTGCAGCGATAACTTGGTATATCAACTATACGACCATTAACTAAAATATGTCCATGATTAACTAATTGGCGCGCTTGAGGAATAGTCAAAGCCATACCCAACCGAAAAAGGATGTTATCCAAACGCATTTCAAGTAATTGTAGTAAAACTTGACCTGTGGACCCTTTGGCTTTTCCGGCGATACGCACATATTTAAGTAATTGGCGTTCTGTAAGACCATAATGAAACCGCAATTTTTGTTTTTCTTCTAAACGAATACGATATTGAGATTTTTTTACGGAGCGTGATTGGTTTCTAAGATCGCTTCCTGCCTTAGGCCTTTTACTAGTTAGTCCCGGTAAAGCCCCCAGACGGCGTATTTTTTTAAAACGAGGCCCTCGGTAACGTGACATAAAGACTCCTTTTTTTATTGAAATTGTACAAAACTAAATCAAATTAAAACTGAACTAAATGATAATGATAAATGACGTGAAATACACTACAATAAACTATTGGAATACAAAGAGTAAGAAGATATATTCTCTGAGTAAGAAGATATATTCTCTCAATATACAGATTTTTTTATTGTATATACAATATATATAAATCAAATAAATCACAAAAATTTTCCTTTATTTTCTTTATTTATTTTGCAAAGATCGAACTCTTTTACCCAATATATATTCCTATATGGAAGTTTATATGACATAATATAAATGGAGTGGTAACTCTTGGAAAAAGGTCAAAGAAGTTTTTTCAATCTTCTTTGATTTTGAAAGTACATTAAAAATCATGTAAAAAAAAAACGAAAAAATATGGAAAAGCCGGCTATCGGAATCGAACCGATGACCATCGCATTACAAATGCGATGCTCTAACCTCTGAGCTAAGCGGGCTCAAATAAAATAGCGCATGCATACAAATTCACTAAACTACTAGATCGTATCAATTAACTATTCTATTAATATTTTTCCTTATCTATTTAGAATTAATCATATTCTATATATTCTCTAGAACAGAATATAGCTCAAATAAATAGTGACTATCATTAAATAAATAAAACATAACCTTAATTAATAGAATATAGCAATATATTTACTTTCTAATTTTGATTTCATTAGTTTCTAAATACGAAAATCTTAATTAGATCAGAAATCTTTTTTTTTTTTTCTATCTATTTTTTTATTTCTATCTATATAGTATAGAATTATTAGAATTTCAAATCTACGAAGTAGATTTATAATTTTTTTCCCTTGCACATTGTAGAATTCTAAGTTTCAATAATAATCATAAATTTCTTTTCATGAAAGTAAAAAAAAAAAAAAGAATCGACCGTTCGACTATTTCTTAAAATTTAAGACAAAGATGAGAAAAGGAAGAACATATATATGTTATGTAATATATAACCATATTGAATTGCAAATACAAAAATGATAGAATCTTTGTTGATTAGACTAAATCAATATGGATGGGGCTCAAAAAAAATGAAAGAAGATAACAAAGACATAAAATAAGTATCTATAATGTAATGAATCCCAAGGTTTCGGCATAAGAAAAAAAGGAAAGACATCATAATGAGATCCTAATAAAAAGGGGATATGGCGGAATTGGTAGACGCTACGGACTTAATTGGATTGAGCCTTGGTATGGAAACCTACTAAGTGATAACTTTCAAATTCAGAGAAACCCTGGAATTAACAATGGGCAATCCTGAGCCAAATCCTGGTTTACGCGAACAAATCGGAGTTTAGAAAGCGAGAAAAAAGGGATAGGTGCAGAGACTCAATGGAAGCTGTTCTAACAAATGGAGTTCACTACCTTGTGTTGATAAAGGAATCCTTCGATCGAAACTTCAAATCAAAAAGGATGAAGGAGAAAAACCTATATTGTCTAAATATAGGTAACACAAAACGATCTCAAAATGACGACCTGAATCTCGATTTCTATTTTTTTATAAACAAAATCGAAATGTTGTGAATCAATTCGAAATTTAAGAAATAATATTCATTGATCAAATGATTTACTTCATAGTCTGATAGATCCTTGGTGGAACTTATTAATCGGACGAGAATAAAGATAGAGTCCCATTTTACATGTCAATACTGACAACAATGAAATTTATAGTAAGATGAAAATCCGTTGACTTTTTAAATCGTGAGGGTTCAAGTCCCTCTATCCCCAGCTCTACTCCCCCAAAAGGTCTGTTTGACACCTTACCTTTTTTTCGTTATTATTGAGTTGAATTATTTAGAATCTATATCATTTTTCAGTTTCAAACTGAGAAAGTCTTCTTTTATTTAGAAGATCCAAGAAATTCCCGGTCCAAAACTTTTTGAATTTACTACTTTTAAGTTTCTTTTCATTGACATAGACCTAAGTAATATATTAAAATGATACTGATACTTCAGTAGATGATCCTTCGGTAATGGTCGGCATAGCTTAATTGCGGAGGACTGAAAATCCTTGTGTCACCATTAGGAAAAGCAAGATGATCCTTCGGTAATGGTCGACATAGCTTAACTGCGGAGGACTGAAAATCCTTGTGTCACATGATAATGATCCTTCGGTAATGGTCGGCATAGCTTAATTGCGGAGGACTGAAAATCCTTGTGTCACCATTAGGAAAACGCGGATGATACTTCAGTAATGGTAGACATAGCTTAATTGCGGAGGACTGAAAATCCTTGTGTCACCATTAGGAAAACGCGGATGATACTTCAGTAGATGATACCTCAGTAATGGTGGACATAGCTTAATTGCGGGGGACTTTAAATCCTTGTGTCACCATTAGGAAAACGAGGATGATACTTCAGCAATGGTCGGCATCGCTTTTTTGCGGGGGACTTTAAATCCTCGTGTCACCATTCGTAAAACGAGGATGATACTTCGGTAATGGCCGGGATAGCTCAGTTGGTAGAGCAGAGGACTGAAAATCCTCGTGTCACCAGTTCAAATCTGGTTCTTGGCATAGGATTGATTAATTTTTATAAGTTTCTATTCTTCAAATTAAACGTATCTTTAGTAAAAAAAGTGCAATCATCCTTTATCCCCTCTCTTTTTTTGTTCATGTTGTGGATCCAGCCGTTCAAAAAGAATGTATAATACTTGATACATAATACATATTCGAAAGGAAAGGTTAAATGAGTTCCGTTGAATCAAACAAAACAAGTAAAAAACTGGTCTATATCTATACTTCTATATCTATACTATAGTATCTATAGTATCTATAGTATCTATAGTTGAAGGGCAGAAATACCACAAGATTCATTAGATACAATCGAAATAGAATTGTATCCCCCCCTTCATTTATTGCTTTCCGATCTTATTTATTCCCGGTTATGTGACTAAAGTTGACTAAGTTATGTGCGCGATACAAAGTTCATAATGCAGAACTCTTTTTTTTTAGTTCATCCTATTGGTTCGGCTTTTACGAAATAAAAAAAGTATCTTTCAAATTGGAGATCAAGCTATCTCTAATAATATGAACGAGACCTCAACTCTTCTGTTTGTTTGATCTAAAAAAGAATCGAATTCCAAATATTCCGTGAAGGTCTGTAGTTGTAGAAGCTAAGGCTCATTTTTTATCATTCAATAAGCATCTTGTATTTCATAAAAATTGGGGGCAATATAATCCTTACGTAAAGGCCATCCTATCCAACTTTCGGGCATTAGGATCCGTTTCAGTCGTGGATGGCTATCATAAGTGATTCCTAACATATCATAAGATTCCCGTTCTTGAAAATCCGTACTTTTCCAAACCCAGAAAACGGATGGAATTCTAGGATTACTCCTAGGAGTAAATACTTTTATGCAGACTTCTTCCGCTTGATTGACACCATATTCTATTCTCGTAAGATGATACACGCTGGCTAAGAGGCCACCTGGTGCCACATCATAGGCACATTGCGAACGTAAATAATTGTAACCATATACATATAAAATTACAGCAATAGAATGCCAATCTTCGGGCTTTATTTGTAAAGTCTCTATTCCTTGGTAATCGAAGCCCAACGATCTATGAACCAGCCCGCGTTTGGCTAGCCAAACGGACAAAGTGCCCTGCATCTTTTTTATTTCCCCCACACCTTTTTTATATAAAATAAGTATTTCACATTTACCATGAGTTCTAATTTATGAAGATTTTTTTCTGATTCTCTAAAAGCCTCTCTAATTCACTAATTCGTGGGAAGATACTGGACTTTTGTATTTAAAAAATGTTTCAGTAGAGATCTCTGAAGTGGATGATGGTGGATAGAGTAATTCTTGATCATAATTTCCAGTATGCGGACTGCGTACAACAAAAAACTTGTGATTGGTAGTAAAACACCGATGACCCTGTTGAGGTCTAATTCGATCCTTATAGATTTCTCTAGCTATTTTCTTACGAAGCTTTGTTATAGCGTCTATAACAGCCTCTGGTTTAGGTGGACAACCCGGCAAATAGACATCTACAGGAATTAGCTTATCAACTCCTCGAACAGTACTATAAGAATCGGTACTAAACATCCCCCCTGTAATTGTACACGCTCCCATAGCAATAACATACTTTGGTTCAGGCATTTGTTCATATAATCGCACTAAAGAAGGAGCCATTTTCATTGTTACTGTACCTGCTGTTAAAATAAGGTCCGCCTGTCTAGGACTCGATCTTGGTACTAACCCATAACGATCAAAGTCAAATCGGGAGCCTATTAATGAGGCAAATTCAATGAAACAACAACTGGTACCATAAAGAAGCGGCCATAGGCTGGAAAGTCTTGACCAATTTGAAAGATCATTTAACGTAGTTGAAAT